TTATTGTCTGAATACTCAGTTAAGACCATTCCAATGCTCCTTTTCGCCATGCATAAACTGAACCCACAATTGGGATAAGCACGAAAATTAAAGCTTCGATAAATACGGATACACCCAATACATCGAAACTCATTGCCCATGGATAAAGAAAGACCGTTTCAACATCAAAAACAACAAAAACTAGAGCAAACATGTAATAGCGGATTCGGAATTGTAACCAAGCGTCCCCCATGGGTTCTATGCCCGATTCATAACTAGAGAGCTTCTCTGGTCCTTCACTAACCGGGGCTAAAACTCCTGAAATTACAAATGCCAAGATAGGAATAACGCTTGAGATTATCAGAAATGCCCAGAAAATATCATATTCGTGAAGCAGAAACATAAATGTACTCCTATTAATGTGGAATATGCTGAATTATTCGAGTTGGCATTGTCAACTCATCCAGAACTTGTTTTCCTAGGTGAAACAAGAATTGATTTTAATCAAATCAAAGTGCATAGTTCAGAGTTTGTTTGCTGTGTGGCATGTCTTGTTTAGAGATTCATCCAACGGAATCCCGATTCCTTTTTGATTTCGATTCTATTTAGATATGGTGTAGACATAAGGTGTTCTTACACAAACAAAACTCTCTCACTTTGTCTCGCTTTCTCTATTCTCTATACTATAAAAAAATAGATAATAGATATAAGATATAAAAAATATTAAATAAGAAAATTCGAAATAATAAAAGTAATTTAATTAACTACTAAAATATACTAATCTAACCTAATAGAATATTCTATTACTAATGTATTCTAATGAGTAGTAATACTATAATGAATAGTAATACTATAACTACGTTTCGTAATTATGAAACGTAATACTATGCTTTTTTCTTGATATTTCCTTATATTTATTTCTTTGTATTTGATATTTAGAAATATCAATTTCTTATAGAGATTATATGTATTTATATAATGTTATATAATGTATAAATAATGAAATGAAATAAGATAATGAAATATTATCAATAATATAATAAATATCAAACATAACATAGTAATTATCAAAACCGATAAATTTTTTTTGGTAAAAAATGTCTAGGGATTTCTAGCATATCGGAAGTATTCTTTTCATTAAAATCCAGGTAAAGGATCGTTGCTTCTATTGATTTTATACAAATACGAATACGTAAACACAATCTAATGCGTTGAACGATTATATTTTCTTTCTTTTTCTTGTCCTAGATTTGACACATACTGAACTGATTAGATCCATTGGAATGAATTATTGTTTTTATTTTCTGGTCCCTATGTATTTACATGAATATGTGGTAATGCTTTCATTTCATTTCTATGAAAAACCAATGGTCTGTCCAGTCTATAAACAAGTACTAATGAGGAAATGAAAACTATACTAAACTAAAATAGAATGTCTATACAAAAATAGACAAATAGAATGTATTAGGGCTATACGGACTCGAACCGTAGACCTTCTCGGTAAAACAGATCAAACTGATTATTATCGAAATGATTCGAACTGTTTCAAAGACCCAACATGCATTTTGTTGCATTGGGCTCTTTCATCAACTGATGTAAAGATCAGTTAGTCCACCATATTTTTTCTTTACAGGAAGATAATGAGCTGGCTCCATGTGCTCTGATTCATTATTTGTATTCAGATCTAGTAGCAATACCAAAGTGTTTCAAAGAAGGGTTACCTTGACTTAGGTCTGCCTTCGGCTTAGATCAACCTAAGTTAAATGGAGTCTCTATCGTTCCGCTGCAAGAGTAGAATATGAGACTTCATACACCTTAAAGTTCATAAGACGAAAAGAGGGTTTTTTGAAGCCCTTATACTCATAATGCCTAGCATTGAATGGGCTGGGTATTTACCTTATCAACTATCAAATCAATGACGGGTTCTATTTGATTTGGCACCTAAATTCGCACCAAAATCGGACCGAACCAAATAGTTGTCAGGCTATTGTTCTCTTGTTCTCTCGAATCTATGGAGTAAGACATTGATTTTTCAATAAGATCAATTATGTTCATTGCATAATAAGCTCCCTTGAAAAGCATTGGCGCACGTGTAAACGAGGTGCTCTACCTAACTGAGCTATAGCCCTTGTCATAGATATCTTAACATATAGAGAATCCCTTGTCAAGATGGATATTCCCTAATCCCACATGATAACTCTCTGATCCGTTTACTGTTAACAGATTGGTATTGCTTAGAAACAATATTCTATCTATAATCCCCGAGGTGGTGGGTCTTCTTTTGCGGTGATAAATTACCTACTTAACTCAGTGGTTAGAGTATTGCTTTCATACGGCAGGAGTCATTGGTTCAAATCCAATAGTAGGTAGAACTTATTAGATACCGGAGTCAATGCAATGGTATCTAATAAGTTTTTCTACCCATCTTCTTTTTTTCGTTGTATCGGATTAGACTTGATTGTCTTCAATTGGCAGAATCTAAATGTGGTGTATAATAAAGAACTTCTAAAAAACTTCTTTTGATTATTTTGATGTATTGACTTGACTAGTAGGAAATAACATTGACAGCCTCTACTCGTGTCCTAGCTCGTCTGAGAGCTAGATTCGCTTCAATCACTTGTCTCTTACCCTCAGCTCTACTCAAGTTAGCTTCAGCTATTTCAAGAGCTTGTTGAGCTTCTTGCGGATCAATGTCAGTACTCATCTCCGCATCATTTCCTAAAATGGTGATCTCATTATTCCCTATTCTAGCAAAACCACCCATCAGAGCCACCGTTAACCATTGGTCGTTGAGGCGTATTCTCAAAAGACCTATATCTACAGCCGTGGCAATAGGGGCGTGGTTTGGTAATACACCAATTTGGCCGCTATTTGTAGATAAAATGATTTCTTTCACTTCTGAATCCCAAATAATTCGATTAGGAGTCAGTACACAAAGATTTAAGGTCATTTCTTCAATTTGCTCTCCACTTCTAAGTTCATAGCTTTCGCGGTAGCTTCATCGATGTTACCCACCAAATAAAAGGCCTGCTCGGGCAGACCGTCTAATTCTCCGGAAAGGATCAGTTGAAACCCCCTAATTGTTTCTGCAAGACCAACATATTTTCCTGGAGAACCAGTAAATACTTCTGCCACGAAGAAGGGTTGTGATAAGAAACGCTCAATTTTTCGTGCTCTTGCTACAGTTAAACGATCCTCCTCGGATAATTCATCCAATCCAAGAATAGCTATAATGTCCTGAAGTTCTTTGTAACGTTGTGAAGTTTGCTTAACTCTTTGCGCAGTTTCATAATGTTCCTCGCCAACGATCCGAGGTTGTAACATAGTTGACGTTGAATCTAAAGGATCTACTGCTGGATAAATACCTTTGGCAGCTAATCCTCTTGATAGTACGGTAGTGGCATCTAAATGTGCAAATGTAGTGGCAGGAGCGGGGTCGGTCAAATCGTCCGCAGGTACATAAACTGCTTGGATCGAAGTTATAGATCCCTCTTTGGTAGAAGTAATTCTTTCTTGCAAAGAACCCATTTCTGTACTAAGGGTAGGTTGATAACCCACCGCGGAAGGCATTCTCCCTAATAATGCGGATACTTCTGATCCTGCTTGGACAAAACGAAAGATATTGTCGATGAATAGAAGCACATCTTGTTCATTAACATCCCGGAAATATTCTGCCATAGTTAGGGCAGTCAAACCAACTCTCATACGAGCTCCCGGCGGTTCATTCATTTGACCATAGACTAAAGCCACTTTTGATTCCGCAAGATTTTTTTCATTAATTACTCCGGATTCTTTCATTTCCATGTAAAGATCATTTCCTTCACGAGTACGTTCCCCTACTCCGCCAAATACGGATACGCCCCCATGAGCTTTGGCAATGTTGTTGATCAATTCCATGATGAGTACTGTTTTACCTACTCCAGCTCCCCCAAATAGTCCGATTTTTCCTCCACGGCGATAGGGAGCTAAAAGATCTACCACTTTAATACCTGTTTCAAAGATTGATAATTTCGTATCTAACTGTATAAAGGCAGGCGCAGATCTATGAATAGGAGATGTTGTGCGAGTATCTACAGGACCTAAATTATCAACAGGCTCCCCAAGAACGTTGAAGATTCGCCCGAGGGTAGCTCCGCCGACTGGAACACTTAGAGGAGCTCCCGTGTCAATCACTTCCATTCCTCTCATCAGCCCATCTGTAGCACTCATAGCTACAGCTCTAACTCGATTATTTCCTAATAATTGTTGTACCTCGCAAGTCACATTAATTTGCTGACCGACAGTATCTCGACCCTTAACTACCAAAGCGTTATAAATATTAGGCATTTTGCCCGGGGGAAAAACGACATCCAGTACTGGGCCAATAATTTGAGCGATACGCCCTAGGTTTTTTTCTTCAAGTGTGGAAACCGCAGGACTAGAAGTAGTAGGATTGATTCTCATAATTATAATAAAGTGAAATATGTCGAAATTTTATTGGAATAATACCAAATCAAAAATAAATGTCCGATAGCAAGTTGATCAGTTAATTCAATAAGAGATAAATGGGGGATAGCACTCGATTTAGTTGGTACCACCCAGCCGAATCCGATTCAATCGTTTACTCATTCAATCAGTCAATTTTCAAGTTCAGCCAATCTTTTTTTTTTTTCAAAAAAAAAATTGCAAGTAGATGAAATCGTGAATAAATGTGTTTCATTTCTCTATCATTATAGAAAATAAGATCCCTATTATATTACCTATGGAATTCCAACCCGAACTCGATTTATGATTCATTATTTCGATCTTATCTTATCGGCCTTTGTTCTTTATTTTTTATTTTTCATATAGATTTCCGCCTTTATTCTTTATATTAATTATACCCCTTCGTGGATGAATTATGCCTATTTTCACATCTAGGATTTACATATACAACATATATTACTGTCAAGAGGGAATTTTTCTCAGTATTTAGATATTTAGATTCAAAATAAAAGAAAGGGATCAATTCAATTATAAACCCGAAAAACAAAGATTAGGAT